GTAGAATTTTTTTTTATTCTTATATATATATGGCATAATGAAATACCGCATGAGTGGATATTTATTATTTCTAATTAGAAATAATATAGGAATCTAAATCTGCATCTGCCGAATCACTCGTGTTATGATCTTCTACATCCTAGGTCTTCGCGTTCCTTCATCTGGCTTATGTTCTTCATGTAGCATTCAGACCGAATGACTCTATGAAATTACGTCGCTACTTCCACATAGTACGGGTAACGTAGGAGACATTTCTATTTATCCCTGGGGGAATCCTTAGAATTACCACAGCTTAGCTTTCAATTTGCCTCTGACCATCAAATGAAATGTGAATAACCCTTGCCTCCTCCCCTCTTTGAAACAAGTGTCGCTTCTTGTTCTGTCGGTGCTTGAAACAATTTTGTCTTCTCCATATTACTATATATCTAGGGTCAATAATTTTATATGAGGAACTACTGAACTCAATCACTTGCTGCCGTTACTCTTCAGTTTTCTGTTGAAGTCTATCCTGTAGAGGTACTCCAATTGGATCAGTGATCGATTTCTAGGTTTCGCCGTAAACCTAATAGGTTACTTCCAATTACGTAAATCAATAGTTCAAACCGCACTCAAAGGTAGGGCATTTCCCATTTTTATAGGAACTTCTGTACCATAAACAATGGTATCTCCAATTCTAGCCCCTCTCGGGTGTAAAATATATCTTTTCTCACCATCCCCATAGTGTATGAGACAAATGTATGCATTTCGATTAGGGTCGTATTCTATAGTTACAATTCTACCATATATGTCTTTGTCATTCCGTCGAAAATCTATTTTCCGGTATAGACGCTTATGACCTCCCCCTCGATGCCCTGCGGTAATGATTCCTCTGGCATTTCGTCCTTTACTACAACGACGCTTTCCAGAAATCAAACGATTTCGTGAATTGGATTTCACTTGACTGTCTACGGCTCCATTGCGTGTGCTCGGGATAGAAGTTTTGTATAAATGTATCGCCATGCTATTTAGTGTTTTTTTATTTAAGTTCTTTTCTTTCTAAGAGGTGGAATAGAATAACCCGGTTGAAGCGTAATTATCATACGTTTGTAATGCATTGTATGTCCCTTAATAGATCGCACTCTTCTACCCTTTATCGGGAGTCTATGACTATTCATAGCTATTACCTTCACACCAAAGAAGAGTTCGACCCATTGCTTTATTTCTGTTCTAGTTGATCCCGATTCGACATTAAAAGTATATTGATTTTTCCCCAATAACCGAATACTTTTGTCTGTAAATACTGCATATCTTATTCCATTCATAAATATTTTTTCTTCCCTATGAGTTCTAGTCTCAAAAAGACTACTAGTTTTTTTATTGTTCATATATATATTATATTATCGAATATACCACACCAATTCGTTATGTATGGATGATGAGATTCCATTGATACAGAGCCAATCGTTCCTTTTTCTCTGATAGATGGTCTGGAATCCTACTGAAAGTTCCAGTAGAGATCAGAAATTATTCCAATTAATTAAATTTATTATAATAGTAGAAAATAGATTTCTATAATATTTATATATATAATATAATAATCTAATTAATTGAAGTTTCGTGTTAATTGAAGTTTCGTAATTCTTGTTTTTGGATAGAGGTTTTGTTTTCATTGGGGTGCATCCAGTAGGAATTGAACCTACGACTTCGCCAATTATGAGTTGGGCGCTTTAACCATTCAGCCATGGATGCTTCGGGGGAATCCTCGTACCCGGTGAATAACCAAATTCCAATTGAAGTGAAATCTTTTAGATAAATCAATAAATAAATGCATAAGAAATGAATTCGATTTATATATATAAATACATAAATAAACATATTTATATTTTTTAATGGAGGTGCAAAATACATAACAAAAAACACTGGGTTTTCGAATTGAGAGAAGTATTTAGAGAGATCCGGAATTCGATTTATATATATAAATACATAAATATATATAAATACATAAATAAACATATTTATATTTTTTAATGGAGGTGCAAAATGCATAACAAAAAACACTGGGTTTTCGAATTGAGAGAAGTATTTAGAGAGATCCGGAATTCTCGCGATTTCTTATATTCATGGACTAAAATTAATTCAGCGATATCTTTCATTCACATTTTTTTCTATCAAGAGAGTTTTATCAAACTCTTGGACCCCCGAATTTGGAGTATCCTACTTTCACGCAATTCACAGGGTTTAACAAGGAATCGATATTTCACGATCAATAATGTAGTATTCGTTGTTGTAGCGATCCTTCTATATCGTATTAACAATCGAAAGATGATCGAAAGAAAAAATTTCTATTTGACAGAACTTCTTCCTATACCTATGAATTCCATTGGACCCAGCAATGATAATAGATTGGAAGACTCAAAAGATTCAACCAATATCAATAGGTTGCTTATCCCGCTCCTGTATCTTCCAAAAGGAAAAAAAATATCTCAGAGATCTTTTTTCTCTGATAGATGGTCAGAACTTAATCTGGATTCAAATCCTACTGAAAGGTCCAGTAGAGATCAGAATTTATTAAAGAAAGAAGAAGATGTTTCTTTTCTTTTTTCCAGGCGATCGGAAAAAAAAGAAATAGAAAATATAGTCAAAATAAGTATGTATTTACAAAAGACTGTCTCAATTCATCCTATTTCATCCGATCCAGGATGTAATATGGTTACGAAGGATGAACTTGACAGTTCCGATAAGATTTCCTTATTGAACAAAAACCCACTTCTTGGTTTATTGCATCTATTCCAGTACCGGAACAGGGGGGGATACATGTTAAACCACTATTTGGAATCAGAAGAGAGATTTCACGAACTGGCGGATCTATTGAATCTATCAATAACCGAGCCGTATTTGGTGTATCAGAAGCGATTTTCTTTTTCTATTTATTCTAATGAATCAAAAAAGAAATCTTTATTGGTTCTACCTCCTCTTTTTTATGAAGAGAATGAATCTTTTTATCTTTATCAAAGGATCATAAAAAAATGGGTCCGCACCTCTTGTGGGAATGATTTGGAAAATTCAAAACCAAAAGTAGTGGTATTTACTAGTAACAAAATAATGGAGGCAGTCTATCAATATGGATTGATCCAAAATCTGATTCAAATACAATATAGTATCTATGGGTACATAAGAAATGTATGGAATCAATTCATTAAAAAGAATAGATTCGATCGCAACTTCGAATATGGAATTCAAAGGTATCAAATAGAAAATGATACTATGAATCATAGAACTATAATGAAATACACGATCAACCAACATTTATCAAATTGGAAAAAGGGTCAGAAGAAAAGGTTCGATCCTCTTTTTTGGATTTCTCGAACCGAGGGATCCTTGAATAGGGATCCTAATGCATATAGATATAAATGGTCCAATGGGACCGAGAATTTCCAGGAAAATTTGGACCAATTCATTTCCGAGCAGAATAGCCGTTTTCAAGTAGTGTTTGATCGATTACGTATTAATAAATATTCAATGAATTGGTCTGAGGTTATCGACAAAAAAGATTTATCTAAGTCACTTTGTTTCTTTTTGTCCAAGTTTCTTCTCTTTTTGTCTAACTCACTTCCTTTTTTCTTTGTGAGTTTCGGGAGTATGCCCGTTCATAGGTCCCAGATCTACATCTATGAATTGAAAGGTCCGAATTATCCACTCTGTAATCAGTTGTTAGAATCAATAGGTCTTCAAATAGGTAATTTGAAAAAAAGTAAACCCTTCTTATTGGATGACTACCATACTTCCCAAAAATCTAAATTATTGATGAATGGAGGACCAATATCACCATTATTGTTCAATAAGATACCAAAGAGGATGACGGATTCCTATTTCTCAATGATATCCCACGGTCAAGACAATTGGTTGAATCCCGTGAAACCGTTTCATAGAAGTTCATTGATATCCTCTTTTTTAAAAGCAAATCGACTGCGATTCTTGAATAATCCATATAATTTAGGCTTCCATTGGAACACAAGATTCTCTTTTTCTGTGGAAAGGACCTGTATCAATAATTATGATTTTCTGTATGGACAATTCCTCAATATCTTGTTCAGTCGAAACAAAAATTTTTCTTTGTGCGGCGGTAAAAAAAAACATGCTTTTTTGGAGAGAGATACTATTTCACCAATCGAATTACAGGTGTCTAACATTTTAATACCTAAGGATTTTCCACAAAGTGGTCACGATAGAACTAGTTACTCGATCGCAGACATTTGTGGAACACCTCTAACAGAGGAAGAAAAAGTCCTTTTTACACCTCTAACAGAGGAAGAAAAAGTCCTTTTTACACCTCTAACAGAGGAAGAAAAAGTCCTTTTTGAAAGAATTGATTGTCAACCTCTTTCAGATATGAATCTACCTGATTCAGAAGGGAAGAACTTGCATAAGTATCTAAATTGCAATTCCAACGTGGGTTTGATTCAAACTCCATATTCTGAGAAAAATTTCCCATCCGAAAAGAGGAGAAAACGTCGTCCTTATGTAAAAAAATCCCTTGAGAAAGGGGAGATGTATAGAACCTTTCAAAGATATAGTGTTTTTTCAACTCTCTCCAAATTGAATCGATTCAAAAGATATATACCATGGTTATTTACCTCGACAGGGTATAAATATCTAAAATTAATATTGTTAGATATTTTTTCAGACCTAGTGACGATACTAAGTAGTAGTAAAAAATTTCAAAAATTTATATCCATTTTTCATGATATTATGCATGGATCAGATATATTATCGGGAATTCTTCAGAAAAAATTGTCACAATCGAATCTGATAAGTGAGATTTCTAGTAAGTCTTTCCATAATATTCTGCGCCAAGAAATTTTTCATCGAAATAATGAGTCACCATCGACATATCTGAGATCGCTAAATATTCAGGAGTTCTTCTATTCAATCCTTTTCCTTCTTCTTGTTACTGGATATCTCATTTTTACACATCTTCTCTTTGTTTCTCGATTCTATGGTGAGTTACAGACAGAGTTCCAACAGGTCAAATCTTTGATGATTCCATCCTACACGATTGAGTTGCGAAAACTTCTGGATAGGTATCCTATATCGGGACTTAATTCTTTCTGGTTAAAGAATCTCTTTCTAGTTGCTATGGAAGAATTAGGAAAGTTTATAGAAGAAAGACGAGGTTCTGCTTCTGGCAGCAACATGCTATGGGGTGGTGGTGCCATTTATGAGGTCAAATCCATACGTTCTAAGAAGAAAGATTTTAATCTCATCGATCTTATAAGTATTATACCAAATCCCATCCATCTAATAGCTTTTTCGAGAAATACTAGACATCTAAGTCATACAAGTAAATTGATATATTCCTTCCTAAGAAAAAGAAAATACGTAAATAGTGATTGGATTGATGATAAAATAGAATCCTGGATCTTGAACAGTGATTTGATTGCTGATAAAGAAAGAGAATTCTTGGTTCAGTTCTCTACCTTAACGGCAGAAAAAGGGATTGATCAAATTCTATTGAGTCTGACTCATAGTGATCATTTAGCAAAGAATAACTCTGGTTATCAAATGATTGAACAACCGGGAACAATTTACTTACGAGATTTAATTGACATTCATAAAAAGGATCTAATGAATTATGAGTTCAATCCATCCTGCTTAGCAGAAAGACGGATATTCCTTGCTCATTATCAGACAATTACTTATTCAAAAACCCCGTGTGGGGCTAGTAGTTTTGATTTCCCATCCAATAGGAAACCCTTTTCGCTCCGCTTAGCCCGACCCCTAGGAGGGGGTATTTTAGTGATTGGTTCTCTAGGAACTGGACGATCCTTATTGGTCAAACACCTAGCGAAAAACTCTTATCTTCCTTTCATTACAGTATTTCTGAACAAGTTCCTGGATAACCATCCTAAGGGTTTTAAAATTGATGAGAATGATATTGAAGAGAATTATTTTGATGATAGAGAGGGTACCATTTACAGTCTTTTACCTAGTAACGAGAGTCAGGATAGTTACTATAGTTACGATAGTGATGATAGTGAGGATTTCGACGACCGTGACCTTGATAGGAAGCTCAAGTTTATAACTATGAAGGATGTGCTACCTAGGGATCTTATACCGGATATAGACCGATTTTTGATCACCCTTCAATTCGAATTAGCAAAAGCAATGTCTCCTTGTATAATTTGGATTCCAAACATTCATGATCTGAATATGAATGAGTCCAATGACTTATCCCTCGGTCTATTAGTGAACTATCTTTCTAGGGATAGTAAAAGATGTTCCACTAGAAATAATATTCTTGTTATTGCTTCGACTCATATTCCCCAAAAAGTCGATCCCGCTCTAATCGCTCCGGATAAATTGAATACATGCATTAAGGTACGAAGGCTTCTTATTTCACAACAACGAAAGCACTTTTTTACTCTTTCATATACAAGGGGATTTCACTTGGAAAAGAAAATGTTCCAGACTAATGGATTTGGGTCCATAACGATGGGTTCCAATGTACGAGATCTTGTAGCACTTACCAATGAGGCCCTATCTATTAGTATTCTACAAAAGAAATCGATAATAGACACTAATATAATTAGATCTGCTCTTCATAAACAAACTTGGGATTTGCGATCTCAGATAAGATCGGTTCAGGATCATGGGATCCTTTTCTATCAGGTAGGAAGGGCTGTTTCACAAAATTTACTTCTAAGTAATTGCTCCATAGATCCTATTTCTATTTATATGAAGAAGAAATCATGTAACGAGGGGGATTCTTTTTTATACAGATGGTACTTCGAACTTGGAACAAGCATGAAGAAATTAACGATACTTCTTTATATGTTAAGTTGTTCTGCCGGATCGGTCGCTCAAGACCTTTGGTCTCTACCGGAACAAAATGGGATCACTTCTTATAGACTCGTTGAGAATGATTCTGATCTACTTCATGGCCTATTAGAAGTAGAAGGCGCTCTGGTGGGATCCTCACGGACAGAAAAAGATTGCAGTCAGTTTGATAATGATCGAATGACATTGTTTCTTCGGCCCGAACCAAGGAATCCCTTAAATATGATTAAAAATGGATATAATTCTATCGTTGATCAGAGATTTCTCTATGAAAAATATGAATCGGAGTTTGAAGAAGGGGGAGAAGTCCTCAACCCGCAACAGATAGAGGAGGATTTATTCAATCATATAGTTTGGGCCCCTAGAATATGGCGCCCTTGGGGCTTTTTATTTGATTGTATCGAAAGATCCAATGGATTGGGATTTCCCTATTGGGAGAGGTCATTTCGGGACAAGCAGATCTTTTATGATGAAGAGGATGAGCTTCAAGAGAAAGATTCGGAGTTCTTGCAGGGTGAAACCATGCAGTACCAGACACGAGATAGGTCTTTCAAAGAACAAGGCGTTTTTCGAATAAGCCAATTCATTTGGGAACCCGCGGATCCACTCTATTTGCTATTCAAAGATGATACTTCTTCTGTGTTTTCACATCGAGAATTCTTTGCAGATGAAGAGATGTTAGAG